CGCTGGCCCTAATGGGTGGTTTTGCTAGAATAGGCAATAATGAGATCACTGTTTTAGTAAATGATGCGGAAAAGGGTAGTGATATTGATCCACAAGAAGCTCAGCAAACTCTTGAAATAGCAGAAGCTAATTTGAGAAAAGCCGAAGGAAAGAGACAAATAATTGAGGCAAATCTATCTCTCCGGCGAGCTAGAACAAGAGTAGAGGCTGTCAATGCGATTTCATAACTAAATTTAGTACCGTCGAAGAATCAAAAGAAGTTCTGTTTCGAAACCCCATTTGAATTGGATTCTGTCGAGTGAATCCAATCAAGCAGAATCCTATTTTGATAGAAGGCAATTAAAAAATGAAATCGAAATAAATAAAAAATCTATAAAAAAAATAGAAGAGGGTGAGACAAAAAACTTATTAGATACCGCAGGCGCTGGTATCTAATAAATTCTACCTACTATTGGATTTGAACCAATGACTCTCGCCGTATGAAAGCAATACTCTAACCACTGAGTTAAGTAGGTCATTGATCATCCTAAAGAGAACCAAGGGGAACCCATCCCGTCAATGAATTATAAATATCATATTCCTTATAAGCAATAAATAATAATCATTATCACTCAAAAATTGTTGGTCTTGGATCATATCATATTCATCTTGACAACAAATTATATAATATATATGATATAATATGCATCACAGTTACTTTACTTTTACACTTTTACTAAGGGCTATAGCTCAGTTGGTAGAGCACCTCGTTTACACGCGCGCCGATGTTTTTCTGGGGGGTCCATCATACAATCCACAAAACGGATCTTATTGAAAAATCAATGTCTTACTCCAAAACTTGGGGGAACAACAGCCTGACAAAGGGCTCGGTCTGGTTTGGGTGTCCATTTAGGTACCAAACAGACTCCACCCTTGATTCAAGATATTGATAGGGTGAATTACCAGCCCATTCAATGCTAGGCATAATGAGTATAAGGTCCTCAAAAATCTCTTTTCGTCTTATGAACTTTAAGGTGTATGAAGTTTCAGATTTTACGAACGAGAGAGCGTTTAACTTAAAAGATCTAGGCCAGAGGCAGACCTACGTCAAGATAACCCCACCCCTGAAACACTTTGGTAGTGCTCCTGGAACGGAATCCCAAATAATGAATCAGAGCACATGGAGCCATCTCCTTATCTTATTTTTCGGTCAGGAAAAAATATGGCGAATTGACCGACATTTCTATCAGTTAATGAAAGAGCCCAGTGCAAAAAAAATATGCATGTTGGGTCTTTGAAACAGCTCAGATCATTTTGATAATAATAAGTTTGATCTGTTTTACCGAGAAAGTCTACGGTTCGAGTCCGTATAGCCCTAGATAAATAAAAAAATGAAAATTGGAAATACAAAATTGCCTAATTTTCATTTCTTCATCCTTGTTTCTTATTTGTAACTGAACCCGTTGGTTCATCGAACCCCAATTTTATTCATAGAAACTCGCGCACCGACATCGTTTAAAGCAGAACAGAAAACGCAAAGAAAACGTACTTCAAGAGATCGACTCGATCCTTTTCCAATCGTGGATAAACTATAGATCTAGGGAATAACCCAAAATATTTATATTTGTGGACAAGCCTAAGTTTGTTGAAAAACGAATCTCTTGTGTAAGTTTCATCGCCAACAGTGTAAAATAATCTTTTTCGTCGTATAGACCTAGCAAAGTACAACAAAAACAAAAAAAAAAAGGGGGTGGGGGTAGTCTTCTTTTTCTTGTATTCAATCAAGAGAAAACCCCACCCCCAAAGTTTTATAAAGAGAATATACCAACACTAAGATTAAGATATTCGAAATCGGGAGATGGAAATACTTATATATTCTCTTCCGTTTGAATACTTGTCCTATTCTAAATCATTACTAAAAAAAAACGATAAAAAGACCTCACGATTCTATTACTCAAAAAATTGAAGTAGACTAAAAATAGGATCCCCGTCAAGTCGGTCCATAAGTCTTGAAATGAAGTATGCCCCACAATAATCAAAAGAAACTAGATGGTTTTGTCAAAACAAGAAGTCATTTTGACTCAACAATTGTGGGTGACCTTACAACTTCAATTTGAATCGACCAATCCGATCTATTTTTCACCTTCATAGGAGTGCGTCTATGTTTTTGCTTTACGAATATGATATTTTTGGGGCATTTCTAATAATATCAAGTCTTATTCCTATTTTGGCATTTTTCATTTCCGGGATTTTAGCCCCCGATTAAGAAAGGGCCGGAGAAACTTTCTAGTTATGAGTCGGGTATAGAACCGATGGGCGACGCTTGGTTACAATTTCGAATTCGTTATTACATGTTTGCTCTAGTTTTTGTTGTTTTTGATGTTGAAACGATTTTTCTTTATCCGTGGGCGATGAGTTTTGATGTATTGGGTCTATCTATATTTATAGAAGCTTTCGTTTTCGTGCTTATCTTAATTTTAATTGTTGATTTATTTTATGCATGGCGAAAGGGAGCGCTGGAATGGTCTTAGCTCCTGAATATTCAGATAATAAAAAGAAAAGGGAAAAAAGGTTGAAAAAAAAGTATGAATTCCATTGAGTTTCCTTTACTTGATCAAAGAGCTGAAATTTCAGTTATTTCAACTACACTAAATGATCTTTCAAATCTCTGATGATACCAGTTGTTATTTTATTGAATTTGCTTCACTAATAGGATCCCGATTTTACTTTGATCGTTATGGACTAGTACCAAGATCGAGTCCTAGACAAGCGGATCTAATTTTAACAGCCGGAACAGTAACAATGAAAATGGCCCCCCCGATTATATGAGCAAATGCCCGAATCAAAATATGTTATTGCTATGGGAGCCTGTACAATTACAGGAGGGATGTTCAGTACCGATTCTTATAGTACTATTCGGGGAGTCGATAAGCTACTGTGGATGTCTATTTGACAGGTTCTCCCCCTAAACCGGAAGCAGTTATAGATGCTCTTCGTAAGAAAGTATCTCGAGAAATCTATGAAGATAGAATTAGGTCTCAACAAGCAAATCGGTGTTTTACGACCAATCACAAGTTTCGTGTTGGACGCAGAATGGAAATTATGATCAAAGGTTCCTCGACCAATTGCCATCTACTTCCGAGATCCCTAAGGAAACCCCTTCCAAATAGAAAACTTCTTGCGAATTAGTAAATTAGGCAGCACTCCTTTGGAGTAAATAACAACTAGCGGGTCAATCTTCATCAATTTGATCGAGAATATGAAATAGTCTAAATAAAAATGTGGGAGATAAAAAAGATGCAGGGTCGTTTATCTGCTTGGCTAGTCAAGCATGGGATAATTCATAGATCTTTGGGCTTTGATTATCAAAGAATAGAGATTTTACAAATAAAGTCTGAGGATTGGCATTCCATTGCTGTCATTTTATATGTTATGTATATGGTTACAATTATTTATGCTCCCAATGTGCCTATGATGTAGCACCTGCCGGACTGTTGGCTAGTCCGTATCATCTTACCAGAATATGGTGTGGATCAACCGGAAGAAGTATGCATAAAAGTATTTGCCTCAAGGAGGAATCCTTGAATTCCGTCTGCTTTCTAGGTTTGGAAAAGCGTGGATTTTCAAGAACGAGAATCCTATGATATGTTGGGAATCTCTTATGATAATCATCCGCCCTTGAAACGTATCTTAATGCCTGAAAGTGGGATAGGATGGCCCTTAGGTAAGGATTATATTTCCCCTAATTTGTATGAAATACAAGATGCTCATTGAATGATAAGAAGGTAATTTCCGCTTACATACTTAATACAATTTCAGAGATTCAAGGATTGGACTTTCTGTTCTAGATTAACCAGAATAATTGAAGTCTTTTTTGGATTAGGGAATTGTGGGTAGGCTAACAAAAAAGGCAGAATTGGAGATTTGTTGAGATTCTTATAAAGATACTTGTATGAGACGAATCAATAGGATGATTGAAAGGAGTTCTGCATCATGCACCTTGTATTGCGGCTTAGACCGGTTCTAGAAAGTCATGTCGAGACGAATTAGGAAATCGAATAGGAACGAAAATACAAAGAATTGAAAGGGTATCAACTCGGATTTATTTGTATCTGAACCGAATCTTGTCTATTTCAACTTCGATTTTTTCTTCTTTACACGCAACCAATTTAACCTTTCAAATTCAAAGAAGTATTCACGTTTCTTTTGACCGAAAGAAAAAAAGAAAAACTTCATACAAATGAAACCTGTGTCAGGAACCAGATTTGAACTGGTGACACGAGGATTTTCAGTCCTCTGCTCTACCGGCTGAGCTATCCCGACCATTCCCAACGTAGGATCCCGCCCGCTTAGATGACTGGGTTCTATGTCAATTAAAGGGCCAAGGGGAGATTACAAAATTTTCTCCAAGTCCTGTAATTTCTTGGATCTTTAAAAAGACGACTTTCTAACTTTCAGTATGAAAAATGTTATTGGTTGTGAATTATTTAAAGACGAATTCTTTGCTTAATTTGGATGTGTATTCTATATCCCCATGTGCTGGGATAAAGTCATTTACATCCCACTCCGTTTATCAAACAGAATCAGAATTTTGGAACCACTAACGAATAACGAAAAAGGAGGATAGGAAAAATATTTTAAGAATAAAATAGGCTTTTTTGAGGGGGGGATAGAGGGACTTGAACCCTCACGATTTTTAAAGTCGACGGATTTTCCTCTTACTATAAATTTCATTTTTGCCGGTATTGACATGTAGAATGGGACTCTATCTTTATTCTCGTCCGATTAATCAGGTCTTTAAAAGACCTATCAGACTGTGTGTGGAATGACTGATTTGATTAATATTTTTTTTGAATATGGAATCAATTCACACCAACTCTTCTGTTTTTTATCTTTAAACAGATTCGGGCCATCATTAATCATTTTATATAGTAGTCAAATAGATACGTTTATCCTTCATCCTTTCTGAAGTTTCGGTGAAAAAATTCCTCTACCAGTGCAATCAAATCCATTTGTTAGAA